AACAAAAACTTCTCTCATTCATCAGCTACCCCGCGGATCTATTCCAAATTTATGAATCGTCCCATGGATTTTGATATTTCGATTGTATGGCGTGGTGTATACACGTTATGCAAACAGAAGGTATGGTTACTCTACTCTATTTTTTCATGGAATGATTATTCCATTCTTTTTTCTCTTTGGATCATAACCAAATCAAAACTTCTCGAGTTATCAGAATCTGTAGTAAAAAAAGTCCTTGGTTATTTAACTTAGATGAAATAGTAATAGTTCCGCTCATTGGTATACTACAAAAATGGGAATGAAATCAATCTGATTCCAATATCTCATATCTTTCCCAAACAAAAGGGGACAATTTAAGTGGAAAGCCCATATCTATTTAATATCTATTTATTAGAATAAAATTAGTCTGTTTTTATGTTATTTCGTACTGTATAATTCCTTTGCTTTGTTTGTGGGATCATTTTCCCCAGGGGTAATGAAAAGAATTCTAGAATGGATTGCTAATTATGCCTAGATCTAATATAAATGGAAATTTTATTGATAAGACCTCTTCAATTGTAGCCAATATCTTATTACGAATAATTCCGACAACTTCAGGAGAAAAAAAGGCATTTACCTATTACAGAGATGGTGCGATTTGATTCTTTTTTCTTGTTTTTTTTAGCCCTCACCTCAGTCTTACGAGAAAGAGACGCGGTTCGGTATAGAAAGAACGAAATTCTTGAAATAAACCTACGCTCGGTGAAGGTGAAGTTTGGAGATAGAACAATTCCTTCTATCGTGTATCCTCGATTGATGCAGCCTCAGATGTTTCAATTGTTGATTTGAGTATTGAGCGAAAGGTTACACCTATGGGTTCTGTATTGCGGGTCAATCCTACACTACATCAGTACCAATAGACGGCATAAGGGAAAAAGCACTACACCTAGGAATCAACAACACAAAAACTTTGTTATAAATTCCCCCTTTCCTTATCGGTATCGGGACTAACAAGAATGGTTGGGACAACAAACATCCATCTCGTTTGTACTTTGGATACCCGTATAACCATCAAAGATCGTTGAAGTGACTAATTCCTGGAAATAGAAGGCGTTGAGAACAAAGAAATTGTTGGAGTTACCATTTATATCTAACACTAATATGATTGGTGTTAAGAAAAAACCTCTTGCGGGAAGGCTGGCTAGAGATTTCTTGTAAAAATACTAGTTCCTTTCAGTTCATAATGAGATGAGAATAGTTCAATTTTTATTCTATGGATTATTCCCCTTAGTACTATGCGCAGAAGGGAGGAGCCGTATGAGATGAAAATCTCATGTACGGTTCTGGAACGGAGATTTTTTGAATAGAATGAACGACCGTAACGGATGTTGGCTCAATCCGAAGGAAATTATGCGGAAGCTTTACAGAATTATTATGAAGCTACGCGACCAGAAATTGATCCCTATGATCGAAGTTATATACTCTATAACATAGGCCTTATACACACAAGCAATGGAGAGCATACAAAGGCTTTGGAATATTATTTCCGGGCACTAGAACGAAACCCATTCTTACCACAAGCTTTTAATAATATGGCCGTGATCTGTCATTACGTGCGACTATCTCCACTATAGAAATAAGGAAAAAAAGCAAAGATCAAATTGGCTAGTAAATACTAGAAAAAATAGGCTTTCTACATAATGCATCGTCCAAAGCAACGATTTTTATCAGCTGTAGCAAGGAAAGAGACTTCACGAGAACCAAAATAGGAAGAAAAAAAAATGAGTGCAGCCTATATACTATATTCTATGGATAAAGGATCAAATTGATAGAGAAAGCACCGTAAAGATCAATTAGCGAGCTATTGAGTCGATACAGTTAAGAACTGCTTACTTATGTCATGATATGGGACAAAAGTTAGGAATCAACTTATGTAATAGAGTCAATCCACTAAGGTATTGAGCAGCGGTGTAGCATCAGATCCCAAAGATAGTAAGTTCTTTTTTCTTATGGAAAAAAGTCTTTTTCAAAGATTCTATATGAATTCCATATATGAAACCGAGATAGTTACCTTTCAGAAAATTCTAACGATATTGTGGGGATACCTATGCTTCATTCTTCTGAAGGTGGGAGAAAAGATCAAACTGATTCTGATTATTGATCAAAATTAGGGTTTGAAACTTATGTAATTAACTTCTTCTGGTTAACCCAAGAAAAAATGGGATAGGTTTATGAGAAATCTAATTCAGTTAGCATAGGGTAGATTAAGATAGGACACAAAAAGAATCGATTTTTGAGCCGTATGAGATAGGAAACTCTCAAGTACGGTTCTAAGGGAAGGAACCACCTATTCCGACCGGGGAGAACAGGCCATTCTACAGGGTGATTCTGAAATTGCGGAAGCTTGGTCCGATCAAGCTGCTGAGTATTGGAAACAAGCTATAGCGCTTACTCCAGGTAATTATATTGAAGCACATAATTGGTTGAAAATCACGAAGCGCTTCGAATAAAACCACTCTCT